AAAGAGTAGAATGAGAAAGCTAATGAATCTTAAACCCATTGATAAAAAGAAAAAAAGAAGATAAATACTATAGTTAGTGAATAAAAGAGGGTTTGGGGATAGAGGGACTTGAACCCTCACAACTTATAAAGTCGACGGATTTTCCTTTTACTAGAAATTTCATTGTTGTCAGTATTGACATGTAGAATGGGACTCTCTCTTTATCCTCGTCCGATTAATCCACTTTTTAAAAGATCTCGAAAACTATGAATTGAAGGATTTGATTACTCAATATTCGATTGGAATGGGTTCACAATAATTCTAAAAAAATTCAGAATTTTCTATTTCATAATCATTCCTAATTTCATTCTAAAAAAGAATAAAGAACCTATATTATGATATGGGTTCTGTGATTAATCGTTTGCTATGTCAGTATCTATACGTGTGTATTAGATGTATAAAGCCCTTACTTTCTCTAAATTTGGAGAGAGTTCCACTACCAACACAACGTAATCAACTCGATTCGTTAGAACAGCTTCCATTGAGTCTCTGCACCTATCCTTTTCCTTTGGATTCTAGTTCGAGAACCACTTGTTTTCTCAAAACACGGATTTGGCTCAGGATTGCCCTTTTTTAATTCCAGGGTTTCTCTGAATTTGGAAGTTACCACTTAGCAGGTTTCCATACCAAGGCTCAATACAATTAAGTCCGTAGCGTCTACCGATTTCGCCATATCCCCATTTTCCTTTTCTTTGATTGAGACCTGGATTCCTTGTGTAATTTCATCCATCTCTTAGTTTTTTTTGGAATCGTTGAATTCATTACTCGACGTAGTCTAGCAGTTCGTCTCTATTTGACAGACCCTGCTTATTGCAATTCAGAATTGAATTGATTCTATCGTTGATGTATTTGCAATTCAATCCGAATCAATATATCCAAAAGTTTTTCTCTCCCCCACCCCCCCCCGCCTTTCTTTTTTAGAGTATTCAAAATCATACTATAACGCTTGATATTCATTCTTTTTTTTTCTAATCAGAATTAGCAATTTCATTTGCTATGATTCTATGTTCTCCTTAGTGAAATATTAATCATTAAATTATTAAGAAATAACAAAAAAAACAAAATATCTCAAAAAATGTCTATAATGATCGAATGAAAATGCCAAGAAATTCGCATTTTCTCTTTATTATATCTTTCATCATATATATTATTCTTTTCTATGTATTAGATTACTCATCCGAGCCATATCAAATTGAAAATATCTGAAATCAAATTCAATATAGAAATTGGAATAGATTCTATTCTATTAGAAAAATCAATTTGCGAATTAGAGAAATAAAAAGAAAGTTCCAAAATTTCTATAATCCTATTTAAGGATATCCTCCAGTTAAGCATATCAAGTTAACTTTATCTTTATGAAGTTCTAGTATTTTTTTCTAAGTAGAACTTCCAATTTCGAACTAGTTAATAGCTAAGATTAATAATTAAGATCTGACATTTTACGGATTTCCTATACTATACATATTTCTATTTGTTACACTATTTCTGTTATGTAAGCCCACTTAGCTCAGAGGTTAGAGCATCGCATTTGTAATGCGAGGGTCATCGGTTCAAATCCGATAGTCGGCTTTTTTCTATATCGATGTTCCATGAACAAGAATCTCTCTTTTTCTCCGAATTAAATGGAGAATCCAGGATCTATTATGTGGTTCTACCTTACAATTTTGCTAGATACAAAACAATAAAATAAATAATATATATACAAAAAATCCAGATGTTGATGAAATTCCATTTTTTGTGGTACTTTAGTAGATTTTACTCTGTTTATCCTTTAGTTTAATTCAGTTTTAATTTTGATGTATTCTGTAATGTAAATACAATGAAATTAATTGTGTAAAATGAAATTTCAATAAAATAAACAAGGAGTCTTCATGTCCCGTTATCGAGGACCTCGTTTAAAAAAAATACGCCGTCTGGGAGCTTTACCAGGACTCACTAGAAAAACACCTAAATCCGGAAGTAATCTGAAAAAGAAATTCCATTCTGGGAAAAAAGAGCAATATCGTATTCGTCTTCAAGAAAAACAGAAATTGCGTTTTCATTATGGTCTGACAGAACGACAATTACTTAGATATGTACATATCGCTGGAAAAGCAAAAAGGTCAACAGGTCAGATTTTACTACAATTACTTGAAATGCGTTTGGATAATATCCTTTTTCGATTGGGTATGGCTTCAACCATTCCTGGGGCCCGGCAATTAGTTAACCATAGACATATTTTAGTTAATGGTCGTATAGTCGATATACCAAGTTTTCGTTGCAAACCCCGAGATATTATTACTACGAAGGATAACCAAAGATCAAAACGTCTGATTCAAAATTCTATTGCTTCATCCGACCCGGGGAAATTGCCAAAGCATTTGACGATTGACACATTGCAATATAAAGGACTAGTTAAAAAAATCCTAGATAGGAAGTGGGTCGGTCTCAAAATAAATGAGTTGTTAGTTGTAGAATATTACTCTCGTCAGACTTGAACTTAACGAAAAAAGGAAAAGTTCATAGAATTTTCTTCCCCTTCCCCTTTCCCCGAACTAAATCGACCTAAGGCCCTTAATTCGTATTTTCCCATTCAACTAGCATAAATGGATTAACCCTAGGATCCTTTTTTCTTTTTTGTTCTTTCCTCTATGTGTATTTTACATACCACAGTAATTTACTATAAAAAATTTCTATTAAATAAAGGTATTATTGCTGGAATAAATTGTTATTTGATTTGATACATTGTGATCGTTAACGTTGATCAATTAAGAGAAACGGAAAGAGAGGGATTCGAACCCTCGGTAAACAAAAGTCTACATAGCAGTTCCAATGCTACGCCTTGAACCGCTCGGCCATCTCTCCTACATAATCTTATTATGGAAAATAAACTAAGTGAATAGCGAGTTTTCCTATTCCTGCAGTATAGGTACAACCACAACGGCTCGGGGGTTCCATGGTTCTATTGGAAAAATTCCTTTTCATCTAAGTGGAAGGATCCAGGATTTTTTTACTAGGAATTCTGCTCCCTCGAAAAGTTTTAGTTTGGGTTTTCCCCAAACCAAAGAAAAAGAGAATGGAAGAATTCTTCTTATTCCATAATAAAATTCTTCTTATTCCATAATAAAATAGAGGAACCCTAGAATTCTGTTTGCATAAGGTACGCTACGCCATACAATCGAAATCTAAAAAAGGGTATGAGACAATTAATGACTTTGAAAACGCGAAATAGCTGATGAGAGAAGTTATTGTTGAGAAATAGAAAAGTGGAATGAAATCCAATCTTAGTCAAATATTTCATATCTCTTCTTGTCCAAACAGAAGGAAAAGGAGACAATTTGAGCTGAGCGGAAAATCCATACCTCTCTTATCCATTTAGAGCATATGGATCGATCGATTTATAAGAATCGAATGTGTTTGTTTTTATGTTATTTTGTGAAGAAATGAAAACAATTCTATATAGAATGGGTTGGGAATTATGCCTAGATCCCGTATAAATGGAAATTTCATTGATAAGACCTCTTCAATTGTAGCCAATATTTTATTGCGAATAATTCCGACAACCTCAGGGGAAAAAAGGGCATTTACTTATTATAGAGATGGTGCGATTTGACTCTTTTTTTTTGTTTTTTTTTTTAGCCCTACCTACACCTCAGTCTTACGAGAAAGAGAGGGGGTTCGCATAGAGAGAACAAAATTAGTAAAGGAAACCCACGCTTGGGGAAGGTGAGGTGAACTAACAATTCCTTCTGTCGTGTATCCTCGATTGATGCGGCCTCAGATGCTTCAATTGTAGATTTGAGTATTGAGCGAAAGGTTACACCTACAGGATAGGTTCTGTATTACAGGCCAATCCTACTCTACTAGTACCAATAGGCAGCATAGGGGAGAAAAGCACTACACCTAGAAATAGGAATCAACAAGAGAAAAACTTTGTTAGAAATTAGCCCTTTCCTGATCGGTATCAGGGCTGGGAAGAATGGTTGGGATAACAAACAACCATCAGGTTTGTACTTTGGATACCCCTATAACCATCAAAGATCGTTGAAGTGGCTAATTCCTCTAAATAGGAGGCGTTGAGAACAAAGAAATTCTTGGAGCTATCGTTTTCCTCTAGCATTAATAGAATTCATTGGTGTTAAGAAAAACCTCTTGCGGGAAGGTTGGCTAGAGATTTCTTGGAAAAATACCAGCCCCTTTCGGTTCATAATAAGATGGGACTAATTCTATTTTTATTCTATAGATTATTTCGCTTAGTACTATGTACAGAAGGGAGGAGCCGTATGAGATGAAAACCTCATGTACGGTTTTGGAACGGAGATTTTTTGAATAGAATGAACGACCGTAACGGATGTTGGCTCAATCCGAAGGAAATTATGCGGAAGCTTTGCAGAATTATTATGAAGCTACGCGACTAGAAATTGATCCCTATGATCGAAGTTATATACTCTATAATATAGGCCTTATACACACAAGCAATGGAGAGCATACAAAGGCTTTGGAATATTATTTCCGGGCACTAGAACGAAACCCCTTCTTACCGCAAGCTTTTAATAATATGGCCGTGATCTGTCATTACGTGCGACTATCTCCACTATAGAAAGAAGAAAAAAAAGAAAGGATCAAATTTTCTAGTAAATACTAGAAAAAGGGCTTTCTACATAGGGATCGTCAAAACAACGATTTTGCCCTATCAGCTGTAGGAAGGAAGGACACTTCACGAGAATCAAAATAGGAAGAAAGTATGGCCTATACTACTACTCTATGGATAAAGTTCCCGAATTGATAGAGAAAGCACCGTAAAGATCCATTAGTGAGCGACTGGGTCGATACAACTAAAAAAAACTGCTTACTTATCCCATGATATGGGGCAAAATTTAGGAATCTGCTTATGTAATAGAGCCGATCCACTAAAGAATTAAGCAGCGGTGTAGTATCAGATCCCAAAGATAGTAAGTTCTTTTTTCTTTCTTATGGGAAAA